CCTTGGTACCCCTCCCTCTTATTCTTCCTCTGTAATAGCTGCCTCGCTAGCGAAGAGTCTTCCAAGCCCTGAGCGCGCTGAGTGCTTAGCACTGAATTAATAGCATCACTTCTACCACTTGCATAGCATATCGGTAGTAGCTACAAGACAAAAAACTAACTCAAGAACGCAAGAGAAGTGCTTTTAAAATGGTAGAGCTACAAGAAAGCACTTACAAACCTCTCCTTGACAGTCGAGCACTTCGTTCCTGACTCTAACGAGTAAGCGATTTAGAACTGACTCTTTAAAGTCAGTTCGAAAGCCCTTAGCGCAAGCACTAAGTAAGTAAACTACCTTTTCGGCAAAAGAAAAGTAGTAGACCTAACCGCTCTCACTATCAAAGATTTTTTCTTCCCGCTTGGTGCAAATAAATTCGTGACATGGTAGCCAAAGCTAGCCTAATAGGAATTGTCATGATCTTCATATAAGAAAGCCTCTTGATGCGAGGGAACCTAAATTTAGCAAAATAAGGGCTCCTCATTCCGACATGAGCCTAAGATATCTTAAGTGCTTTTGTTGGCCAAAGTAACAAAAAGGGTTTTCAAACAGAGTTGAGGATGTTTCATTTCAATAGCATACAAAACCTATTCTGGTGGATCGTAGTCCCTTATGTGGAATTTCGCCAGTAGCCTGTACATCTAACTTAATCCAAGCTGGAATCGAGTCTTTGATAGGGGCTTTCGTAGCTTCACTCGTGAGACATGTGTAATACGAAGAGAACCCTGTAAAAAGATCTCCGAAAAAGCCTTCCGTTCCGAGTCATAACATCAGCATTGCAATTGTGTAATTTCCCAATAAAGGCTGCCCACTCTCTATAAGGGATACCTGTGGCACTGCGAGTGAAACAAAAGTTATCATAACCACGATCTAATAGTATTAGGATCGACTTACTGAATCGCGTTAAGAAATTCAATCCTTAAGGAAAAGAAAGACAAGAGGTCCTAGTTGAATTAGCTTCCAATCCTAGCATACTCAAGTCAGCATTCCCAAGGCACCAGCATAATCCGAGTGTCTCCACTCGCTAAGCAGTGAGATCTACTTCTTTCCAAGAAAAGAAAAAGAGATGGAACAATGCGTATAATGAAGGGATTTTAAGCTAGAGGAGAGGAAGAGATCGAAGCTAAGCAGATCGCTTACAGGCCTTTATCCACAGGAGCATCATCAATCTTAGGGCTCACCCTCCGGCCTTGATTCAGGTGATTGACCCTTACCTTAGCAGCACAGTAATGGTGGTTTTGGAGGTCGCATACCTTGGTTGCAGTGACATCGACACGGTTGAAGCTTCTACTTTTCTTTGGTCCCAACATGACCGACCAAGCGTAACGACCGCAGAAGGTACGGCCAGAGAATTCATCTCCAAGTCAACAGCATGTCGGGCAGATCCTGAGGAGGATATAGCCGAGTGAGTCTCAGACTTGTTCTCCCTTTGTAACTTTCTGGCAAGCGCATCCGAGCAACGAAGTCGAGCTCCATAATTCAAACGAGAATGGAGGTGTGAGATCAAAATGAGACATGGATCGTGTGTTATAATGGGTGACCAGGCCAAGGGCACGACTAAAGATTGAGTGAACCATAGCGTACGAAAGGGGTTGGCATCACAATGAAGGGGAGCCCACTACTTGACTACTACTCACACCCCAACTCGGGAAACAGAACGTCAATACAAAATTAGCTTTGCCCGGGTCTTGAGAAAGCTAAGGATGATTCGAGTAAGGGCCGTCAGCGGGTACCGGGGAAGATGTAAAGACCGACTGTCCAATAGAAAGGGGCACTAGCTGGTAGGGGGCTGCAGCGGGCTCTTAGCCAACGTTTACCGTCAAAGCCTTCCACAGATCACTCACCTAATTAGCTTGAGACCAATGATCTTGAAGCAGAACTAGCTCCACTGATGATCATCGCGAAATCACACAAGGAAATCAAGTCTAGCTCCACCCGGGCGGTACTTCCACGAAAGAACCATAAAGTAAAAATGGAACTAGCTCCAACTGCTACTATTCGCGGAACATCTACTTTTAAATATAACCCCCGCAGGACGAAGCACAGATCAGTAGATATTCGAGTCTAACTGCTTTAATGACTGTCTCGGTCTCGATACCTTGACCGTCGACTATATCGCTTCCGGTTCTTTTGTTGGCTTTTGGTTTAATGAATATCTCCCCTTTCTTCCGGAAGTCTTCCCCTTTGTCCTAGAGCTAGAGCAGAGTAAGGACAGTAGGGATTGAGGGATGGTCTTGGGGAATAGGTTTGGATTGGATAAAACAAATAGGAGTTGCTCTTAGGCAGCTAGAGACTAGACTGTTCCGGTCCCTTTCGGCTCTTAAAAAGAATATGCTGTTCTCTTTCCTCTTGGCCTCTCTTCACAATTACTCACCATATAGTGGTTATGTATTGTGAAGAGAAGCTATGAAACCTAAAGACTTGAAGGCAGCACCTTCTGATATCTTCAGTGATGAAGATTCAGAGTTTCTATCTGAAAGTCTTTAGGTATTGATTACCGAGTCGGAATACTCGGGCCTAGTAATTTGCAACATCCTGTTGTAATTACTGGTGGGATCTCTGGCACAGACTTTCTTTTGTTTGCTTGCGGGGTTAACCGCACGGAAGGGTACGATTTGTCTTAATTGCAATTGTACTCTCCGAAACACGGTCGGTCATAAGACTTTGTGCATTAAGGATTGCCAATTCAATGTAGGACTCTATCGTTGGGATAAGAAGCTGGGTAAATACAGCTCAACCTGTATTTAGTCAGTTCTAAAGCCCTTCTATAGGTAAATAGGCGAAAGCCGGGGTACCTACATTGGATCGGGTTGTGGTTGGTCACCACTCCCCCCCCCTTATCACGAAAGCGACAAAACCAACGACTTCACTTCTGTCTGCTCTAAACCAACTAGATCTATTGATTCCTCCGCTGGACTAACTGCTTCCTCTGCTTTTGGTACCCGTACCCCGGAAAGAGACCAGCGCACTTGACCACTGCGATCGATCCGATAAACTAAAGCATCCCGGCCGGAGGCCAACCGACCAACCATTGAGAATGGAACAAATAGGGATAAATCCTTCTTAACAGAGAAGCTAATTCTGCCGTCTGCAGGTCCTCAATCTTCACTTCACGCGAAAGCAACGAAACCTCCTCGCAAAGGAGACGCTCATTTCGACCCAATTACTTTGACTCTCACCCTATCTCGCTTACTCGTTTTGGTTTACCACGGAATAAACCTGCTTTTCATCGTAAGATGATGAGGCGTCGTGACGATAAGGCTGACCAAATTGTTAAATTATACCTGTCCAAACAAGCAACGGACTGAGCGCGCTAGCGCGAAAGCCTATAGCGTTAGCGCATCCGTTTTCTTGCTACTCCATATCTAAATTCATTTTAGTTTTTAGTGAGGAAAAGACGGGAAAAAACCTCTATCGTCTGGATCTCCCGATAGAGTACTGGGGGAGCTCAGAGACAAGTGTATTTCGCTTGCTGAAAGGTACGCACCTGTTATGTTCACCATTCCTATGGATATTGGCTTCAGGTGGTTACCTCAATGTCAATGGTCGTCTTCCCCTGTTAGGAGTTTGACTTCTGGCAAGAGTCGCAAGTCTTGGACTCCCCTATACCGCATGGAGTAGGATATATTCTCTCTATGCGTGTGGGATCGAGCCATGCTTTTAGGCGCGGATGGTATGACTCAAAATGACTTTCTATCTCGCCTTTGGCCATTTAAGCATGAATTACTCGAGTGGGCAGTCAACTTCTTCACTCCACTGTTCGTTTATTTCTTCTTTCCTCGCCCTCAAAACGGTGAGATGGATCCTGACGATGTAAACTTTCCATGGTCAATGTATATTCAGTTACAAACCTGGAATCCGTTTACTGTCGTGCAGCTGCTGCTCAAGCAGGTATTAAAAGTCTATTTGGAAATCCTGTAGGAGAGTAGCCAAGGTCAAAGGGTTATCTGATGATCAGTTGTTGAGTCGATTCCCATTGGGAAGACTGGGCTTTAAGGATGAGGGATCTGATAAGCTAAGGATCTTTGCGATCCCGAACGCATTAAGCAAGCTCTTATGCGTCCGGCCCATGATTGGTGTATGACTGTTTTAAGGCGTATACCCATTGACGGAACTTTTAACAAAACTCGGCCTATTCGCCGACTGATAGGTCTTAAAGATGGGTTTTCCTACTAATATTTCTGCTACTGATAGATTTCCTCTATCGTTCCAGGAGACATTAGTAGAAAGACTCTTCAATAAGACTGTGAGCTTTTCTTGGGTCGTATCGGGGTTAGGTTGCAATGTTTTTCTTGCTCCAACCTTCCAAAAGGCTTCCCTGCTCTTTGTCCGGTTTCGTACCGGTCAACCTTTTGGGTACTTATCCTCTTGGCCTTTATTCGCCTTGAGTCACCCCGCTGTCGTATCGAATCAAAGGCAAGCTTCAAATCTCGCATACTTTAATTAAAGAGAAATTCCCTGGGATTTCCCAAGCTATCGATTGAACTCTTTGCTAGAAATTCCTCTTCTCTGTCATACTCAGAGAAGTCTTCCTCATCCACCTCGACTTCGCTTGAACGATTTCCCATGTAGAACAAGGCTTGCTGATGTCGTAGGTACTGAGATCTTGGGAGACATCGTTCGGTAAGCTTCATTCTCCAATCATGATGAGGAGCTGAACAAAGGTGGTGGAACTGCTTCTGGCCGGATGTTGTTAAATAAACACAGCTCTTTGTTTGATCCGTAACGTAATGCAATCCAATCTTATTGCATTCATAGAATGCATAAGTCTGTTGTATATATTATAAAAGAAAAGATCACTCCTAAAACTAAATGCAGCCGTGATCTTATATACGATACCAGCAGACGCGCCCCTCAGTTCAAATTTTGCTTCACAAACTCACCAAACTCTTTCTTTATGAGTCTGAGTCAACCAAGCCGCTTCAAAGAACAAAGGTCTCTGGAATGCCGGCTGAGGTCACTTTGCAGGTCAAAAAGAAGAGGGTGGTGATCGGATTTGACTGGAGGCAGATTCCGGACAGCCGCTTCAGGGAAAAATGACATTCCATCTTAAACAGAGCTCTATCTAAGCTCTCATACACACGACTGAACCCTGGAGACTTTTGCCCTCGCCATGTAAACTGAGAGCCTAGGTACCCAAGATCAATGATTTTGCTTTCAATCTTTAAACTTCCGACATCTGAAGAACTTGCTTCCAGAGCCAGGCTTTCAGACTCTCCATAGGTTTCGCATAGAGAGCAGTCAATAAGCACTCGCTCTTCTTCTCCTGAACCACCTTCATATGAACGAACTGAGAGTCATCCTGAAGGACATCCACTGATATATCTTTGCTCTTCCACAGGACCCAAATCCCACCAGAAGAACCTTGAGGTTCCACCCGATGCGATGACGGTTTTAACCACTTTCTCGGCCTTCTCACCACTGACCCTAGTTTCAAAAAGAAAAGCACAACTCTCTCAGGTGAATTAAGTCCATTCTTACACCATGAAACCCCGGCGGCGATTCCAAACTAGAATCTTCTAAACCACACAATAAGGAAAAGACTATACCACCCATTAAGCAGTGGGGCTACCCATCATATGACGAGCAATCCGGCTGCATTTGTCTCATCTCTAAAAAAATTTGATTGGTTGGACAACTTTGTGATGACCGCCAAAGCTATGCCATCTTTATTCCAACTTCCTCTGTGTTGTCAAGGATCTACACACGCATAATGTTATAGCTATAGGGTGCCGCCCGTAGCCAACCCCTATATGCTTTATACCTTAATTTTCCTCTGATTTATTTGTGGCTTCTTCATAACAAAGAGCTTCCTGATCTTTGGCAACTAGGGGCTTTATAGGGGTCCTCTTGTTGTAGGTCTTCAAACTACATTGAACAAACTAGAACGCCTTCAATTGCTTTCTGCATCCGCTAGTTCGGCATTCTCGATCTTCTATCTTTCCTGCAGGCATGGAAATCAAACTGGAATGAGACCTTCTTTCTGATTCTTCGCCGCCTGATTCCTCACCTTCTTCCTCGCACTAGCTTGAACAGTGCTTTACGAAAGAAGTTGACGCCTGATAGATCAGGTTGGGAAAAAGGTTTCTCACCTCCGGAGGACAAAAACCAGGTGCTTTACTTCTCCAATCACATGTGTTATTAAGCATATGAAAATGGAACCCAACAAAACCTGCTTTCTCCCCTTAAGGTGCGGAGCGGGGCGTAACGAAGGGCGTTTAGGGCTTTATAGTTCTACTAGTTAGCCTGCGAGTAGGAATTCTTCTTCGGAGAAGACTGATTCTACTAGTTCTTCTCGTAGTGGAAAGCGTGGGAAACAACCCTGCAATTCTAGTTTTTCTAGTTTTATTGGAAAAAGGAACCCTGCGAAGGAAGTTTTATTGGGTAACCTGTCCGCGAGGCGAAGGAGAATATGTTTAGTTGTTGGCAGGCAAGCGCATTAGTTTCAAGCGAGCCGAGCCGGCGAACGAAGGTGAATATCTTTATTTGAAAGCCCGCCCCGCGAGGGAAGATAAATTGGATTTGCTAGCCCGGAAAGGTTTTTCTATATATAGGCTTTTCCTTACTCTAACAAGTAAGTAATAAATTCCTTTCAAAGACAATAGGGGAAAAAGGGAAGAAAAAAGGATGAACGACCATTTGTCGGGTCTAGCTGATTCCCGAGTTGACCAATGAGAAATGGGTAGGAAGGGCTGGACCTAAACGAGCTAGGCTTCGTTAGCCAGTTCTCCTTTTAGAAGCTATTCTTAATGCCGCTCGGGCTCCCCTCACTCCTGGAACATATGATCGAAGATCTTAATAAGAAATAAGTATTCTAATGAAATATACAGATATACTTTACTCTATACCAGTATACAGCAATAACAATGTCAGCCAATTAGCAAAGATCAAGCGAACTCACTCAACCGTACTACACCAATGACATCCTTTGAACACTTTTACTTTTACTAAAGACTTGGAATCAACCAATAGAGATGAATAGATTCTGCTTTTTTATTTTTAAACATCATGTTTTCTTATTTTTCCGGTAAAGAAAGAAGGACACAAACCTTACTTTATTATATGCAATTTCCAATGTCCGGTTCGTATTGGATTTGGACCCGAAAGCTGCTCTTGCTCTTGTTCTCTTTGCTCTTTAGAAAATGGTTTTTGTGAACAAGAAATAGTGGCTTAGTTTAGATCGAATGCGACTGGATATTTTTTTTTCCCAGCTCTAAGGGGAGCGAAGTCAACAGAGGGTATCAATCAAAAAAGAGAGAGAGAAGATTTTGAGATTCCCTTCTCTAGCTTTGAAGTATAAGAAGGAATTGTCTCTAGAACCCTTGCTTTTTAGGTCTAGTATCCTCAGTAGGCCCTTATTCCTTGTGAGACCTGTTAAAATTCCAATTATTACAATTCGTTTTTATGTTCAACCTCTTTTGATGGCTCGATCAGGATGGAATGGGCGAACAAAGCCACGTCGTAGCTTCAGACTTAGACTTATCTCCAGTGGACAGGGGAAAGCCGGTTTAGCAATGGCGCTAGTCAACAAATAGTCCTACTCCGCCTTCGATTCTGATTTAACTACCGGCGAATCGTCTGAGCGGCAAGGGAGGTCTGCTTAGTCTTCTCGGACACGGGGGTGATTCCATTCACTTGTTAAACTGCTAAGAACAATAGCTTTTCTTCCCAGATCGGGATTCCTATAATCCGTATGAAAATAAGGCTCAGGACAGCGATGAGGATTAGTGGGCAATTGCCTGATTACAGGAGGAGATGCGAGGAATAGCTCATTAGATCCATGCCACTTCAAACTCCAAGTCTTAAGCAGAAGAAGAGGAAGAACGAAGCTTTCCACTTATTAATTTATTCGGAGGTCGGGAGAGCAGCTACTTTTTTACTTTCAACCTACGACCGAAGTCAAGGACTTGACTGGACAGACTGATTGAGAGACAGACCAGGCTACTTTCTATAAAGAAGAGACCTTTTTTATTTCCGGATAGGCCCACAGGATAGAAAAGTAGATCGTTCAACTCTAGCTTCTGTTTTCAGGTCCCACATTGAATCTCAAATCGATCTTTGCTACATGCTGCTTAAGACTTCGAATTCGATGTCTTAAGCAGCTGACTTGCAACCTAGGACCTAGGGGCAGGAAAGATGATATTACCCCAAGACTGACTTTCACTATGCATTCATTCGTGCACTATCTAAGATCCGATTCTCTAGCAACCTATTCTTTCTTTAATATTGATTCATCTTCCCATCCTCTTCTTTCTATCTCCGTAGTCAGTCTGGCTGCATACTCCTTCTGGATGAGTTCTGTGGCAAGCTGACGGATTCTGCTACTTCTTCTCTTCCGAAAGAACTTATTCTTCTAAGAGCGGATATTTCAAAGAGAGCACCGGATCTTGCATGAATGTGCACATCCGATTTGTTCACATCTTGAATATGACCCTTTGCCATAGACCAATTGCCAGAGATTGGCTAGCATGAGGACAGATAGGCTAAAGAGAGGTTAGCCCTAGCTAGTGTTAGAGAGCTTGCTGGATGAGAGCAGACTAGACTGAGTTCCACTTCCATACTCCAGTTTACAGAGGGCTAATGGCTGGCTTGTTGGTTTAGTATAAAACTATAAAGATAGAAGGTAAGATATTTTATGCCTTATATGCCGGCCCCCCCATCTCTCTCTGTACTATCGTCAATAGGAGGGAAAGACGATTCTTCTTGGCTGGCTGCCCTGCCCGACGAAAGGTGGTTGTTCCTTACTAGTACTTCGCTTCTCCGAACCACTGACTGACTTGGTTGCTCGCAGAACATATGCTACGATCCACCGGGTCTTTCCATATTGATTTCGCGCGGGTTTACGAGACATGGGACTTAGGGCAACTCTTACTCCGGCTTCAGGCGGCGGCCCGGACGTGATGGAAGCATCTCGTATGTAGAATGTACACGGTTGGTAATAAGAGGATGAGGCCTTCGGGTCTTCGCCTTTTGATTGAGTTTCCGAACGAAGTGCTTGCTTCTGCTTGTCGAGCAGCCTCACTTCATTCATGCATGGGCCTTCCACAAACGAAAGCGAACCAATTCCTTTCCTTTAGCGGCCGCTACTCTAGGACAGAAAAGTCAAATTCATTCATTATCTTACTGATCATGTAAACGGAGACCTTTATAAGGTTCCAACGATCTTATCCCATCAAGGTCAAGGTGTTCAGATCAATGCCATCTAGGGTTCGATCAGTGATAGCTGGGGTACGCTCCAAAGAGAGACAAGCAAGTGGAGGGAGCTGAGCCTATTCTGCTTAAGATAGGGTCAGATCCCCCTAAGAAAACATCATATGCCTTAAATGACCTAGGAATGGAACATCTTATCTGTCTCTTACAGAGAGTGCTGTGATCCATGGGATGGAGCACAAACACTATAAGAGTAGCTGTGGAAGAAGATCCTTTAGCTGCTAGAGGGAGTAGCTGGTCTCCACTCACTATACTCACTATAAGGTAACTCGGGATGCAAGCAACAAATATGGCTAATGCCCGCTTCAATTCCCAAATCAATTCAAATACCTGGGGAAGATCTTCCGAAACAGTCGTTAAGAACGTACTAAATCAAGATCAAGGGCAGGAAGTTAGGTCCGGTTAGCTGTTGAGCCGTTTGAACCTTCTTCAGTGGTCAAGATAAGGAAATTCCTGCCTTCTTATAATAACCCGCAGCAGAAAAGTTCAAGGTCCTCTTGAACTGCCAATTCCAGTATCTTGCTCTTGTGGGAAGGAAGTCATCTTCTTTCGTTCGTGACTGACCCTGGAAGTCAATTCACTCTCCTCGATAAGACTAATAACCAGACAAAGAATTCGATCTGCTTCTGACCCTGTGATGAATGAAATAGAAATAGAGGAATTCAATCCAATACTGAATAGACTTATTACGGATCTACGCCTTTACCTTGGACTACTTTAGAGCTCCTTTTGTATTGTATGCCGCTTTATCCTGCTCAGTAGAATCCAAATTCTCTTTCCGTTGACTTGAGACTTGACTTTCTCAGTAGCTCCCCTGTAAGTTACAAATCTTACTAGCAGCTGTAAGGCCTTTGGAAGCAAGTCCGTTTAACTTGGTTACGTCTAACTAAAACCTCAATCTCACCGGACGCTGTAAAACTCATCCTCATATGATTGCTAAATATGTCATTGAAATTAGTATTACCAGGACGTTTAAGTCAATTTCGAAGTCTTCATCTCTGCCAGACTGACTGTCTTGCTTGAGATTTGTTGCTTGCCTACCTAATCTGACAAAGCAGGAACAAAACCCGCACCCTTTGACTCGCTTCGACTCAATCAATTCAAGACTGCTCTGCAACCATACTTTGGCATACGACTTCTGACCAAAACGAATTCAATCCTTAACTACTTCTTTTTCTTTATCCTACATTCTGTTGAACTTCAATCATCAATCTCTTGAATTCTCTCTGTACCGAGGTCTAAGTCAATAGCAAGACCAAGAAAAGAAGATGAGCTTTCTGCTTACTTCTTTCTCTGGTCAGGAAAGTCAGTAACTTAATCACAGGCTTCTCTATCCGAGTATGGCCTCAATCTAAATAGTGAACTCGGGCTCTCACTTTCTGCCCGGATTGGTAAGAAGTACTTAGACTGAGACTTCTGGGACTGCTTAGGGGTCAACTTTCAATGATTTCAATCAGCTCCCTCTTTTAACCGTAAGTCAAACTGAGGATAAGGTTGCAGCTGTTTGAGGAGTCTGTTGAAGTTTCATATCTTTCCGCCTATTGGACAGTTAAGACTGACGGCTTGAAGTCCCCTGTAACTGCTAAGTATAGTTCCATACTTGACTAACTTTCTACATCCGGGCTTGAAGAGATAGAAAATCGAATCCGATCAAGCTTGTATTAGAGGAAGCTTGCAGCTCAATCTCCTTAGGTCGGGGAGATTCTATCAACAAAAGAGAAAGAAGAAGAAAGACTGCTTGCTGGTCATACTTGCTTGCCTGAATCAAGGTGAGTTATCAAGTCAATCTGAGGGGAAAGTCTCGAACTTCTTCTTCCTCTTAGGCACCTAAGCTCATTTTCACTTTATTGCTTCTCAATCTACTAAGGATTTTCTTGCAAGACTAAGTTTATATGCCTTTTCCTCAAGTTTAGTGACCCGAGGACTGATGAAAGCTAACTGTCTGACTTCCCAGGATAGGAAAGAGGCTTCTCACTCACCTCAAGCCACTTAATCTTCTATTTCCACGGTCTAGCCTATTTCACGATTGAGATTAGATTCTATCGTAGATTTTTTTACGACTTTTCTTTGGATGAAGAGCTAGAAAATCAACACAATTCTTATTATCTATCGGCTGCTGGTTCCGACTCTCTTTATAAAATAAAGTATGTAAGCAAGCATCTCTGTTAACAGCTGATATGCGATAGCAGGATGGGCTGTTACCGTTCTGTAATGGACAGCTACTCAGTCTTCGTCTGTTTATAGTGCATAAGCCGCCTATATGCAAAAGCCTATCTGCGACACTTTATTCATCAATACCATCTTGATTCATTCATACCCTCATGAGTCCCTTCTCCTTACTTTTCTATTGTATGATTTTAGGCCCGACCTTGTAATACAAAAAGAAATGCCTATGCCTAATTTTTCACATCATATTAGGAGATTCCTCTTTCTATTTTGGTGCATTCTCCTTCTTTGTCAGTGCCCCCGCTTGACAGCGCGATCGATCAAGGTTGCATTCCTGCTTCTTTGAATGAGAAGAGTCCGTTCTTTAGACCTATGAAAGGGACTTTAGTTGCCCATATCCCGGAAGGAGAGGCATTTATGTTCCTAAGAAATGCCCGAAAAGAGAGGGTCCTCTTCCCGCACAAGAGAACTCCCCCGAATAGAGATCTTGTCCTGCTTGGTTTCCAGTGCTTCCTTCAGCTGATAGTAAGCTAAGCGTTGGAACTTTTCGAGGATAGTAACCTTAACTATAACCCGAAAGCGAAGAAGATGCTTCTTGTCTTCTTTCGATCATCAATCGGTTGAATAAGATATTTCTTACTGCCGAAGAACTTGCTGGTGCTTTAGTTGATCCTAGTAAGGAAGGGGTCTTAGTCTGCCAACAGTTACCGGCTTTCGTGAAAGCTCAGGAAGTAAGGAAAGCTAACCCAGCAGTTGCAGTTCCGTCTTCCTATTGGGAAGCGGATGTCACTAGTCCAGGTAGTATGTCCCCTCTAGTGGTCCTAGCCAGTCCAGTTTCAGCAATGAAGGCCCGCAGCAATCAAGGGAAATGAGATTCTTCCCCACCAAGAGCTCTTCGATAGTCCAATCGTCGGGCTTTCGTCCAATCCTGAGCTCTCAACAGGCCTAGCTAGCAGCCTTAGAAGAAGAAGAAATGTAAGCGAGGCTCGCACAGCACTAAGAGTAAGTAAGAGAGGGTCCGCAACTCTCCTTGAAAGAGGGATTATCTATCCGCTTATATCCGATCATCAACTGTGCAACAAGCAGTT